TAACTACATTTTCTAAACGAGCCAGAGCCAAACCGAGCTGGTCTTGTAAAAGATCCGCTACAGAGCGAATACGTTTATTTTTCAAATGATTCATATCATCAAGTGTACCCATGCCAAATTTCATCCCAATCAAATGATCGGCAGCTGCTAATATATCTCGTGGTAACAAAAATATATTGTTCTGAGGTATATTAAGATTAAGTCTCCAGTTAATATTTCGGCGACCAATCCTTCCTAATTCACACCTTTGGTGAAAGAATTTTTTTTGTAATTCCTTACATAAGGATTCAGAAAAAATTGGATCCCCACCTACACAAGAAAATTGTTGATAAAACTCCAAAATAGCATTTTCTTTTGACCCAATTTTTTTTTTCTCCTTATCGGTCAAGAAAGATAAGAAAATTTCAGGGTAGCAAACATTCTCTAAAATTTCTCTTAGATTCGAACCCATAGCTGATGATAGAACTAGAATAGATATTTTCTGTTTCCTACTCACACGAGCCCATATTCTTGCTTTTTTATCAATCTCTAATTCTAACCTGCCCCCCCAATCTGATATTATGGTGCCGGTATAGACCGAAATCCCGTTATGATCCAATTCTGACTGGTAATAGATACCAGGACTTTGCAATATTTGATTGATAACAATTCTGTATATTCCGTTTACTATAAAAGTTCCAAGGGAATTCATTAAAGGAATGGTTCCAATAAAAACTCTTTGTTCTTGCATATTCCTACTGGTTTTCCAAATTAATCCCGCGGATACATATAATTCAGAAGAATATGTAAGTGATTCATAGATAGCATCTCGTTCTTTTATCAGAGGTTCTACCAATTGATATGTTTCCACAAATAATTGAAATTCAATTTCGTGATCTATATCTTCAACTTTTGGAAATTTAGAAAGTTCTTCTATTAACCCCTGATCAATAAACCGATAAAACCCTTCAAATTGTATCTGATTTAATCCGGGTATTGTAGATGTTCCCTCTTTTCCATCCCCGAGCATCTTTTTTGAATTTCCCATTTATCCGTTTATTGAAAAAAAAACCATCCCATCTCTCATTCTTCACCGAATCATATCCATAGAATTCGATCTAGCAATAATGGAATTTCTATTCTGTTTACTGAATCACATGAAATTTTATCCAACTCCAAGATATATGGAATGTATGAAATACGTATGAACGGAGACTAGATTCAATTGGAATTTTTTTATAATTATAAGAAATAGATCCAAATGGAACAGAATTGAGAAATACCACTGGAACTTATGGAGTTTTGTAAAGACTAGAAAAAAAGTAATTTCATTTTCACATATGATATTACATATTCGATTGCATACCATTAAATAAAAAATGTATTCATGCTTGGATCTGTTTGAGCAGATAAATATATAATAAAAAGAAAACCTTTTTTTTTTACCACTTTACTTTTTCATGTATTTGTATTTCATTGTTCAAAAAAATATTTGCAGAAAAAAGTTTTACCTATTTTGAATAGAGTATCATTGAATTGAAGTAGGTAAGAAAACTTGTGTTTTTTTAGTTATTAATTTTTTTTATTATTAAAATAAAAAAGAATGCACAGATAAGATATATACGTTTCTTTTTCTTCTTTTATTGGGGTACAGTTCTATATTGGGACAGCACATGCTGTGCTCTATCAAAAATTAAACTTTCTCTTCAATGTATTCAATGAAAAATTGAAATACAAAAATTTAGTGAGAATTACTCCTCAAAAGCATCCCTAGAGAGATAAAATACCCCATTATAGAACTATAGCTCTATAACACAACGTAATGTATGTTCTGATTCTGGGGTTTACATATACTCAGAATTACTGTTATAATTTAAATTGAAGAAGATTTATTTTTATTTTTAATTGAAAAAACTCAATATAGATTGGTTATAAATACATTTCTAATGATTTGCTTTTATTATTAGAAATAATAAAATGTCGATTTTAATTCAAAAAGAGTCATGAATTTACAGTCAATAGTTAATGGTTCGGATTTATACTGGATTCTTCTATATTTTGTGACTGAAAAACTAAATATATATTTTTTTCGGAGTTGAAAAAAAAAGATAAAATTTGAATCTAGTTTCTATCGTTTTGGCGGCATGGCCGAGTGGTAAGGCGGGGGACTGCAAATCCTTTTTCCCCAGTTCAAATCCGGGTGCCGCCTCAACAACAGACTTGAAATCCCCTATTATAACAAACGTAGGAAAAGACTCTTGATACTTTCTTTATCGTGATTCTAAGCCCCTGGCTCTCGAGGTTCCTTTCTCTAACCTAAAGTTTTGCCTATCAGATTCAAGGAAAACTTAAAGTAGTGGGGGGAAATCCGTAAATCTTTACTTTCCACTACTAAAATTAGTTCCACTTACTGAGTCTTCAATTAGATTGGGTAGCCAGAGGGAGAATTAAATTAATAGTTTTGAAAAGGACCTAAGATACTTTGGATACAGATTAATGAAAGTCTCGGAATGCTCAGACATTCAATCAATATTAGATTAGATGAATAATTGCCTTTCTTTTTACTTCCAAAAAGAAAAAAAAAACGATAAAAGAAATAAAAAGTCTTATTCTTTCTACATGTGAGTCAGATTCCTTGGATACTTCGAAAAGTGTCTGTTTACTTGTGTTTACATCTTGTCGATTCTACTAGAAATTCTATAATAAGAATAACTCATTATTAAGAATAAGATAAGTGTGTTTTTTGGAGTAGTTCATCAATGGTGACCAAATACCTCTCCCTTTTTTTGACTCTGTACCAGTGATTTCACTATTATTAGTGAACAAGAATGGAATAGTTTCTTCATATTCATAGAAATAGGGGACAGAATTCACATGGATATAGTAAGTCTCGCATGGGCTGCTTTAATGGTAGTTTTTACATTTTCCCTCTCTCTAGTAGTGTGGGGAAGAAGTGGACTCTAGAAGTACTCCTAATTGCGGTAATAATCAAACTCTATCAACCTGTATCAATTGTTTTAGTTTTATAGACCGTTCGGCTATTTTTTTTAAGATTTTTTTTTAGAAATTGGATTTCTGTTTTGTTTTATTGACTCATTTATATCAGGGTTTACACGGTTAACCATTCATGGGGTAACCCCTTTTCGAAATCTAAATAAGTTTCCATCGAATTAGGATTATCTGTATTAAACGGATCAAACAAACAAATGAAATTGAGAAAGTATGTACATACATTTTATATTCTATTTATATTGATAAAAAAAAAGAGATATAGGTGGATTCCTTTATATTAAGATATTTCACTTGTACTTTATACATTACAATAACCATAATGGCTAGTATGGTAGAAAGAGATCTCTTTCTACCATACTAGCGGGCTCCTTAGGATACTACTACTGAGTCTAAGGCATTCCTTTCATTTAAGACGAGAAATTTAAATCCTTTTTTTCTTTGTTTTTTTCATTGTTTCATTGTATAGTAAAATTTTATTCAAATTAATCATTTTGACTAACCGTTTTTACGTAAATTATAAGCAAAAAAGCAGTAGGAATGAGAATGAAGAGTGCAGTAGCAATAAATGCAAGAATATTTACTTCCATAATTTAATCGTATATTATTATTATTTTTTTTTATCTCGGGATTTAATCCCATAGAGATGAGAAATCTTTCGCTTGTAAACTCACTCAGATGAATTAGATTTCGATGATATTGAATGAAAGAAATATCATCAATAACAATAGCGTAGCTATGAAATCGACTCATCGTCAAGAATTTAATAGTATAACATAGGAAGATCCTTTATCCACACCGAATACATAATGAGATACCTGATCCAATCAAAAAATATTTATTTATTTTTCTTTTTCCCCGCTTTCTTTTCTACAACCTAGTACTTTACTTTACTTGTACAATCATCTGATGAAGTATCATAAAAAACCTTTTCTACTTCGATTGTTTACAAAAAGAGTATATAAAGAACCTTAAATAAACAATAGAAATCAAATAGAGAAAACAAGTACGAAGTTCAATTTGAAATTTTCAAAAATTTTTAAGGGTCTATCGTCTTTTTGGAAAACAAATAAGGGGAGTGTGATAAAGACGAGTCCCAGTAAAAAAAACTAAAATATTCCAAAAAATTAACTATAATTAAAATTAAAAATTAAATTTTCTTACGAGTTTTTTCTTCAACATCGGCTCTAATCTTTAAAAAGAGCATATTCATTAGGGAAGACTAATTTTATCTTTATTTTTTAAATATCCTCTTTCCTTGGTTGGATTCGAACTTTTTTCAATTCCTTGACTTCATAGAAATAAAAGTATACATTAGGTACTCTTGGCAAACGTATTATACGCCATCCTATTCCATTTTTCTACACGAGTTAATGGGAGATCAATTGACAAAAAGCAGAAACCCCATACAGTATCTCTTTCTTGAAGTGTTGAATGCTCTCAATAATTATCCTAATTTACATATGTCTCTCTACCATCAATTGGTGCTAGTTAAAATAATGGAAATACCCCTTTCTTTTGCTTGATGAAAAAAGAAAAAAAAAAAAGATAAATGAAACCATTTTGATCCCCTTGCCCAGAAACAAAAAGGGGAGTGGATGTCTTTTTTTATTGAATTCGCCGGGACTGACGGGGCTCGAACCCGCAGCTTCCGCCTTGACAGGGCGGTGCTCTGACCAATTGAACTACAATCCCATGGAAATCAAGTGGGTAGCTTACATATTCCTTCTTATGATTTCATTTTAATCATTTCAATTTGAGATTCAAATTAGTGTTTTGTAACAAATAAAGTCACAAGTGATATATTGATATCTATATGGATATCTCTTTAGTGAGAGCAAGACGGATTGCTGGTAATCCTTGCATTATTATCAAATCGATTGATAATTTATTTTTTATAATAAAAAAATAGATTATTTTCTCGACTCTGTTCATTAAAGTTTATATTTAAAGGATCCATATCGGGATCCTTAGCAAGATCAAGATCGGAATTTTTGTATGGAAACAAAAAA